TCATCGCGTGTTGTTTGGGATGTTTTGGGTGAACAGTTTAATATAACACATACATGCCCCCCCCCCGGCCCGGGGGGGGCATGTATGTGTTTTTGTCGTATTTACTTATTCAAAAAACGTTTAACTCTAGGCATTTCAATGTTAATATAAAACAGCCGAGCTTTCATCCATTCACAAAAGAAAAAAATCGTCCATTCCAATTGGCGGATGAAAAAACTTTGATGTATTTCTTATAAAACACCAGTAACACTGGTTTAGATCCATTCCAAAGGATATGAGTAAATACGCCCATTGGGCTAAATTTCACACAATTGATTTGATTTAAGTCTTGGGGCCAAAAGGTTAAAAAGAGGAATTATTGCTACGCCGTAATTCCTATTACCCTTTCATGTTTAAAAATTCCAGCTCTACTTATACAACGATGCCAAGATGAAACTTTAGTGAAAGGATGAAGCACTTAGTAATCTTAGCCGTTAATATAAGATAAAACGAAAAATAATAATTCAACACGACTCGTTGGGGCCGGCAACTCGTCTATGTTGAATTATTATTTACATTATTCTACTGTTATTTACTGTTTAGTTTATAAAATTAAAACCGTTCAGGGTTTTAATTTTATAAAACGTTCCAAAAAAGCTTGGCGCTTTTTTAGGAAAATTATACATGCCTGAGGCATGTGTACGTTGATTATCGGCGACGACGACAAAACGGTGAAATCCCGTAAGGGACCTCCGAGTTCGGGATTTCCATTTAAATAAATTCAGACCTCCGGTCTATAAAGAAAAGCCCATAAAATGATGAAACTTTCCTCTCCCTGAAAAAAAAAAGGAGAGGAAAGTTGAATCTATTCTACTATTGGAAGCTGAAATAAAATTGCGCCCCTTTGTTAATGGGGATGATTTTTCTTTAGATTGTTTAACTGCAATTTTTATTTTGTTTGTTCTCTCTCTTTATGGGTTAGGTTTGTCTTTTCCAATGGTTGAGGTTATTTTAATTTTAGTTATAATGGTAAGAGATTGAGAATGTGCCAGCCTTCGCGGTCATACCTTCTTTTTGGGAAATTTTGTTTGTTTATTAAGTTGTGTGGTTTAATTTATTTTTGAATTAGGTGAAATTATTTTTGAGTATTTTATGTTAGCTGAAAATTTGTAACTCTTCTGTGGACTATGGATTAGATACCCTCTTACTGTTGGAATATTGTTGGGGTAGTATCTGATTGTCATTAAACCTAAGCTTTTTGGCGGTTCATAATACTTTCAGAGGAGCTTGTGATGTAATAGATATCCCGCGATTATTTGTTCTTTTTCTTATTTTTATATACTGTCGTTTGGGCTTTAATTGATAGTTTTTGGGAAAAAGTATGTTGAGTATCGTATTGCAGATCAAAGTGTAATTTATGGAAAAGTTTTCGTGAGCTACTTTGTTTGGTGGGGGTTTTGCCTCTCTTTTAAATTGGATTTGTTAGTAAGTTTTGGAATAAAACTCTTTACTGATTTTTTGGCAATTTTGGAAGTACATATCGCCCGTCATTCTTGAATATAGACAAGTCGTAACAAAGTAGGGGGACTGGAAGGTCCCTCTTGTTTTAAAGTTTCCTTTAGATTGGTCTCTTATTTACGGTAAGGGGTTTTATAACTTTTTTATTCATTACTAGCTGGGCTAATTGGGGCGCGTTGAAATTTTGTTTTATTTTTGTGGTTTGAATTTTTTTGTTGTATTCTCTGTAAGGTTGTAGTTTAAAAGTTTTTTTTTACCTTTTGTATAAGGGTTTGTAGATTATTGAATATTTTCTTTTATAGAATTAAATTGATCTTCCTGGGATTTGTTTATTGTAATATATATTTGAAATTCCAGTGAAGTTGTGATATGCTATGCGGCTTTTATTTTATCTTTATCTTTTTTTTGACAGGGGGTCACTCATGGTTGTTCTGTAATCTTTTTGTTTTTATATCTTGATTTTTAGAAGTTGATTTTTGTGTTATAACAGTAGTGTTATATGGCTTATGGGGTGGGTGATTTGTTCTTTCTTTTTTTTTAATTACATAATTAGTAGAAGTTGTTTGAGACTTGTATAATGGTTTTCTATTTGGTTGTTTTTTTATGATTTGTTATTTTTCTTTTTTGTTTCTTAAACTGTTTATCAAAATCGTATCCTGTGCTTACAGGTTTCCCCTGCCCGGTGAGAATTTTAACGGCCGTGGTATTTTGACCGTGCTAAGGTAGCGTAGTCATTAGCTTTTTAATTGAAAGCGAGTATGAAAGGGGGTTTTAAGGTTTATTTATTTTTTGTTTTTGAATTTATATTTTTGTTGAAAATAACAGCTTTTGCTCTTAGACGAGAAGACCCCAAAAACTTTATTTCTTTAAGTTTGATGGAGCTTTTTGATTTTGTAGTTGGGGCAATCTTTTTTTTTAAACTTTGATTTATTTTTTGTTTGGGGTTGGAGAACTTTTATTTTCGGATAGATTGGTAAGTTACTTTGGGGATAACAGCGTAATCTATCTTATGAGTTCTTATTGATTGATTGGATTGCGACCTCGATGTTGGAATAGGGTAACCGGTGGGTGTAGAATTTCACTTGGTTGGACTGTTCGTCCATTAAAACTCTACATGATCTGAGTTCAAGTCGGCGTGAGCCAGACTGGTTTTTATCTAGAGTATTAGTGAGATGTGTAGCTTTGTAGTACGAAAGGACCCTTTGCTAGGGAGTGTCTATTAGATTTTATTGTATTAAATTAAGAATGGATAAAATGTTCATAGGTTAGTTTAATTAAAATTGCGGCTTTGGGAGTTGTAGATTTTACCTTTGGGCGATTTTTTGAACGGAAGTTGTAAACTTCTGACTTGTCCGTCGGTTGCTTAATAGCTTGTCATTAGAAATTTATTACTAGTGATGTTATTGATTTGTATTTGGGTGTTTCGGCACAGTGCTTTTTGGTGGTGCAGGTGTTTTACATTTTTTTTTAGATTTTGTGTGTCTATTCTATCAAAATAGTCCTTTTTCAGGCGTAATCTATATTTGTTTAGTGGGTGACTTTGACTAGTACTTATATGGGGTTACATCGGGACTATGGCTAGAGCTGGGATGTTAACTATTAGTATGGTTTTAATTAATTTTGGATTTCTAAATTTTATGTTTTTTTGCTTTGCGGCGAAGCTTGACGAATTGATAGTTAATGTTAAACGTAAGTAGATATAGAAATTGATAGCTCTGATGATTATCATCATGGTGACTAGTAGCGTCATGCTGTTTATTAGAGCTTGAATTGCTGTATTTCATTTAGCTAGAAACCCAATACTTGGGGGGATTCCTGCTAGGTTTGCTATTGCTAATATTATTACTCAGTTATCTATAGATTTTGATATGTTTTTGTTAATTTCTTTTACGTTTAATCTTTTTAAAAAAAGTATAGTGATTAGTACTGATGATCAGTATATTAATGTAAATATTACTATGGTTTTTAGTCTCACCATGGCTGCTAATATTATCCAACCCAGGTTGAAAACAGACGATAGAGCTATAATTTCCATTGTGGATTTTGATAATAATTGTGTTGTACTTCCGACTAGAGTTGTTAAGATGATGAAGAAAGTGACTAGGGGTTTGATAATAAAGGTTAGCAGGTAGAGGGGGGCCAGTTTTTGTCATGTTATTAGGACAGTTCTATCTAATCATGTTATTTTTTTCAATACTTCTGTGAATCAACTGTGGAAGGGTGAAGCTGCTATTTTGATTAATAGGGCGACTACTCCTGCTATAAATAGGACATTGGTAATGACAGAATACTTTTGGACAGATAGATATATTACTAAGATTGCTGAGGCAACTGACTGCACAATAAAGTATTTTATTGCGGGTTCTTTGTTTGTTTTTCTTGTTTCTGTTGTCTGGTTTATTATTACGGTGCAAAATGAGAGGGTGTTGATTTCCAATGCCACTCATAAAATTATTCATGAATTTCTAATAAAGCATAGCATGGTTGAAAAAATTAGGGATGAGGCCATGATTGGTAAAATGGTTATCCTAGATGGGTCGTTATGTGTCGCTAAACTGCAAATTTAGATTTATTTTCTGGGAAAACCTGCCGATGAGCAATGCATATTTTGAAGATATGAGGTTTTTTAACCTAAGGTTTTGGTGGCATAAGTAAAGTGAGTAATCGGGTTCTAGGGGTTATGAGTCCCTAAGCTTGATTTAGCTTTATTTACTTCTGATCTTTTTGACACCTGTTTCAGAGGGTAAATTATCGGAGTCTCGTAAGGGACCTCCGAGTTCATGACTTTTGTTTAATATGTATTGGTATGCTTAGTTTGGAATAATTAGTCTTATTCTTTAACATAGGGAGGGTAGTTTGCCAAGAGCATTTGGCGCTTAAAAGGCGCCAGGTTTGGTGAATGTTAACCTAAAACCACCCCTTTTTAGTTTTTGGTGGGGGTGGTTTTAGTTTTATTTTTGTCAGGTCGAAACTGATTTTTTTTTACTAACTGGGTGCTAAGGAGGTTGAAAGGAAGGTTGTTTGGGCGAGATTACGCGTAAGATTTAGGTTTTTATTATTTTTACAATTTGTTTTTTTTTGATTATTTGTTGATGATGGTGGGGGTTTTGTTGGGAGTTGCTTTTTTTACTTTAATGGAACGTAAGGTTCTTGGGTATGTTCATTTTCGTAAGGGTCCTACTAAGGTTTTTTATTTTGGTCTTTTGCAGCCTATTAGTGATGCTGTGAAGTTGTTTTCTAAGGAGTACATAAAGGGTTACATGTTGTCTTTTTATTTTTTTTTGTGTGGTCCTTTTGTTGGTCTTGGTCTAATGTTGGTTCTTTGGAGAGTTTACGGTGGTTATTTTGGTTGTTTGGGTAGGGTCTTTTCTTTGCTGTTTGTTTTTTGTTTTCTTAGGTTGGGTGTTTACTTTTTGCTTTTTTGTTCTTGGGGTTCTAATAGGAAGTATTCTCTGCTTGGTGGGTATCGTGCAGTGTCTCAGACTGTTTCTTATGAGGTGAGAATGATTTTTTTAGTTTTAGTTTTGGTTTATGTATTAGGTTCTTACGATTTTTATTCCTTTTTTTTTTTCCAGTGTGGGGGGTGGTTTGTTTTTTATTGTTTGGTTTTGTTTTTTTGTTGGTTTTATGTGTGTCTCGCTGAAAGAAATCGTACTCCTTTTGATTTTTCTGAGGGAGAGTCGGAGCTTGTTTCTGGTTTTAATGTTGAGTATGGAGGGGGGATTTTTTCTTTGATTTTTATTTGTGAGTATGGTATGATCATTTTTTTGTGTTTTCTTAGTGTTTGTTTTTTTTTAGGGGGGATGGGATTTATTTTTAAGTTTTTGTTTTTGTGTTTTTTTTTTGTGTGGGTTCGTTGTTGTTTTCCTCGTTATCGGTATGATTTTTTAATGGGGAGTGCTTGGAAGATTCTTCTTCCTTTTAGTCTTTTTTTTCTTGTCTTTAGTTCTGTTTTTTATTTTTAAGTTTTCTAGAAAAGTTTCTTTTTTAGCTTTCAAGGCTTGTTTTAGAAAACTTGTTTATAGTGTAATGATTCTTGTGAAGTATGCTATTCTTGAGATTTGTCCGATTTTTTCGTATGGGGGTTCTACTGGGTTTGCCCCGATTCATGTGAGGATTGTTACGGTTCTTACCAGGATTCATATTTTTGTTTTTTTTTGTGGAGAAAATTTGGTGTTAAGTGTTTTTTTTCTTACTAGGATCGCCAGGATGGCGATCGATATTGCTAGTGCTACCACCCCTCCTAGTTTTGAGGGAATTGATCGTAAGATGGCGTAGGCGAATAGAAAGTATCATTCTGGTTGGATATGTACTGGGGTGGATAGGGGGTTTGCCGTGTTTAGATTTTCTACGTCTCCTAGTAGGTCGGGTTTTTTTGAGATTAGGAGTAGTATGGCGAGTCTGATTCAGACTATTGGCGTGATGTCTTTTATTATGAATATTGGATGAAATTTAATTTTTTCTATGTTTGTGGAGGTGCCTGTTGGGTTTGAGGACCCTCCCTCGTGGAGGGCAATAAGGTGTACTAGTATTATTGCTGCGATTGCTATAGGGATTACGAAGTGTAGTGAAAAAAATCGGTTTAGTGTTGGTTGTGATACTGAGAAGTTTCCTCATAGCCATTCTACTAGTGTTTTTCCGATTATTGGGATTGCTGAGAAAATGTTTGTGATTACTGTTGCTCCTCAGAATGACATTTGGCCTCATGGGAGGACGTATCCTAGGAATGCGGCTGCTATAGTTATCACTATTAGGATGATTCCTGATGTCCATACCATTGGCTTTTTGGGGGGGGATCTGAAGTAGATTCCTCGTGCGGTGTGCAGGTAGATTAAAATAAAGAATAGAGATGCTCCATTTATGTGGAGGAATCGTGTGATTCATCCTGCTTCTACATCTCGTATGATATGGATTACTGATGAGAATGCGGCGGATGTCTCTGCGGTATAGTGTATTGATACTATTAGTCCTGTGATGATTTGTAGGGATAGGGTTATTCCTAGTAGGAATCCTATGTTTCATAGGAATGAGATAGATCTTGGTGATGGTAGGTCAATCAGGGATGAGTTTAGTATTTTTATTAGAAAGTGTGTCTTTGTTTCTTGTTTTTTCATTAGAATGAGGAGTTTAACGTTTGGTGGGGGCTGTGGCCGTGTGAGGCTAGTGCTATCATCGTGATGATTAATATTATTATTATTATTATTATTATTGATTGTTTGGAGAATACTTTTATTGATGATTGGGTTTTATTTTGGTGTGTGTGGGGGATTATTAGTGGTGTTAGTAGGATTGCTGTAGTTAGGGTTTTCTTTTTTGACTTGTTTACTTCGTTGTTTGCTAGGGATGCTGTGTATATAAATAGGGTTATCATTCCTGAGGAGAATGTAATAATTAGGATGAATGGGATTCACCCTCTTCCTGTTGATTTATAGATGGGTGTGGTTAATATGATTGATACTGTTAGGATTATGACTGATAGGGAGATTGGTCTTGTTGTTGTGGATGCTATTATGACTGTTGCTGCTGCTAGTATCGCTATTTTCTTTTTTTTCTTTTGATTTACAAGATCAATGTTCTTCTTTTGAACTTTTAAGAATTTGGTAGTGTTTTTTTATTTGTTTTGTTTTTTGTTTTTGGTGGGGTTTTATCTGATTTTTTATTTTCATTCTCACTATTTGATTGTTCTTTTAGGTCTTGAGATGGTTCTCCTTTCTGTTTTTTTTTCGGTGGCTGTTTTTTTTTTTGGTGGGTTAGTTTCGTTTGGCCCTTTTGTTTTTCTTCTTTTGTTGGTGTGTATAGGAGGGTTTAGGGTTTCTTTGTTGGTTTCTGTCTCTCGTTCTTTTGGCAAAGATTTTTGACGTTTTGGTTTTTTGAAATAAAGTTTTTGTTGTTGGGGGTTTTTGGTAGTTTGTTGTCTTTTTTTGATTTTTCTTTTACTTTTCTGTTGGGGGGGTGTTTTTTGGTTTTTTTGTTTATTAACTGTTTGGGGTTGTTCTGTTCTGGTTTTCTTTTCTTTGATGGTCTTTCTTTTATTTTGGTTGCTCTAAGTGTTTGGATTTTTTATCTTTCTGTTTATTCGAGTTTTAGGGATTCTTGGTTCTCTAACAGGTTGGGTAGTTTTGTTAATTATCTGGGGGTTATTTTTTTGTTTTTGGTTTTGAGGTTTTCTTGCCTAAATTTTGTTTTGTTTTATGTTTCGTTTGAGTTTATTTTTATTGTGATGTTTGTTTTTCTTCTTGGGTGGGGTTATAGACCTGAGCGTCGTCAAGCTTCTTTCTATATGGTTTTTTATACTTTAGTTGTTTCTTTTCCTTTTTTGATTTATTTGATGGTGGGGGGGGCATTGGCTGGTAGTTCTTTGTTTTTTTCTTTTTCTGTTTGGACTGGTTACTGGTGGTTTTTTGTCTTTTTTGTTTTTTTGGTGAAGTTGCCTGTTTTTGGGGTTCATCTCTGGCTTCCCAAGGCTCATGTTGAGGCTCCGGTCTCGGGTTCTATGGTTTTGGCTGGTGTTCTTTTGAAGCTTGGGGGTTACGGATTCTTGCGATTTTCTTGTTTTGTTCCTTATTTTGTTTCGACATCGGGGGGTTACTTGTATAGACTTGGGATTGTTGGCTCTTTGTTTTCTTGCTTTCTTTGTTTGCGTCAGGTTGATATGAAGGCTTTTGTCGCTTATTCTTCTGTTTGTCATATGGGTATGGGCTTGGCTGGGATTTATTCTGTGGTAAACTTTGGTGTGTGTGGGGGGGTCATGATGTTGGTTGGACATGGGCTTTGTTCTTCTTGTCTTTTTTATATATTGTTTCTTTTTTATGAACGTTTTCACTCTCGTAGAATAATTGTTTTAAAGGGTTGTTTGTTTTTCTTTCCTATTTTAGGTATGTGGTGGTTCCTTTTTAGTATTGTCAATATAGGAGTCCCTCCTTCTATGTCTTTTTTTTCTGAGGTTTTTATTTTGATAGGGTTGGGTAGATTTGACTTTTATTCTTATTTTATTGCGGGGATAGTTCTTTTTTTTGCGGGGGTTTATGGGATTTATGTTTATGTTAGCTCTATACATGGGATAAGGTTCTTTTCTGATTTGTTTTTTTTTGTGTCTGTTCGTGAGTATTTAATTCTTTATGGTCATTTTTATCCTTGTTTTGTTTCTGTTTTGTTTTTGGGGTGATTTTTTTGGTGGCTTTTAAGTTCTATTGGAATGTTAAATTGTGGTTTTAACGGTTTTTTGAGCCATTATGTTGACGTTTTATATATTTTCGGGTTTTTATTTGTTTTTTTCTATTTGCCTGTTTTTGGGGTTTTGTCTTTTGTTTTATTGTGGGGGTTATATAGTTCAGTTTATTGTCTTTTCTTTTGGGGGATGGGAGATTGTCTTGTCTTTTGTTTTCGATTATTTGTCTTTAGGTTTTTTTAGTTGTGTTTCTTTTATTGCGGGGATAGTTTTTTTTTACAGGGTTTTTTATATGGGTGGAGGGTTTGATTTGCGTCGGTTTTCTTTCTTGGTTTTTTTGTTTGTGGTTTCTATGTTTTTGTTGGTTTTTTCTGGTAGGTTTTTTTCTACCATAGTTGGTTGAGATGGGCTTGGTTTGGTTTCTTTTTGTTTAGTTGTCTATTATAATAATTCTTCGAGTTTAGATTCTGGTCTGGTTACGGTTTTTAGCAATCGGGTGGGAGATGTTTTTTTTCTTTTGTCTTTTTATTTTTTTAGTGTGGGGGGTTTGTGGAGATTTGACTTTTTTAGTTTTGTTGATCCTGTTTTGTTTGTGTTTTTTTTGTTTTTTGGTGCTATTACTAAGAGGGCGCAGGTGCCTTTTTCTGCCTGGTTGCCGGCTGCTATGGCAGCCCCTACTCCGGTCTCTTCTTTAGTTCATTCTTCTACTTTGGTGACGGCTGGAATTTACGTTTTGATTCGCTTCCATTATTTATTGTTGTTTTATTCTTGATTTTTTAAGGTTTTTTCTTTGGTAACTATGTTGTTGGCAGGAGCTTGCGCTTGTTTAGAGAAGGACTATAAGAAGGTTATCGCAATGTCCACTTTAAGACAGCTTGGGATGATGCTTTTTATTATGAGTGTTGGTTCTTGGGTTCTTTCCTTTCTTCATATAGTTATTCACGCTTTTTTTAAAAGGACATTATTTCTTAGAAGTGGAATATTAATTAGTCAGGAGTGGGGTGGACAGGATTCTCGTATTTATGGAGGTTTTACGTTTGGTGGGGGGTCTCTTCTTTATTTTTTTGTTAGGTGTTTGTCTCTTGCCGGGTTTCCTTTTGTGATTGGATTTTATTCTAAGGATCAGATTCTTTCTTCTGTCTCTGCTTATGAGGGGGGATTTTATTTTTTTGTTTTTGTGTTTGGTTGCTTTTTGACCGTTTTTTATAGGGTGCGTTTGTTTGTTTCTGGATTTATGGGATTTTGTAAATCTTCTTCTCATGTGGTTTTTTCGGAGGATTGGTCTTTTTTTTTTCCGGTATATTTTCTTTTTTTGCTCTGTACGTTTGGTGGGGGGTGGCTTTCTTGATTTTTTGTTTCTGATATGTCCGTGTTTTTTCGGGGTGTTGACTTTTTTCTTGGTTTGTTTGTTATTTTGATAGGGATTTTTTTTTATGGGTCTTATCTTTTTTCTTTTTATGTCTCTTCTTTTTTGGGGGGGATTTCCTTTCTTCGGTGGCTTAGCTCTGGTGGTGTGTCTCGTGTATTTGGGGGTATGTTTTTCTATAAAGGGGATGCTGGGTGGATTGAATTGGTCGGTGGTCAGGGGTTTTTTTCTTTGGTTTATGGGGTGGGGGGATTTTTTTCCTTTTTTTTCAAACTGGGTTTGAAGAGGATATTGTTTCTGAGAATTTTGGGAGGTATTTTCTTTCTTTAGATTTGTTTTTATGTACTTAGTTCTTTGTAACGTTGACTTTGAAGGAGTCGGAGGTTTATTACATGTTTGGTCTCTCTTAATTTTAACGTTGAAAGAGTTATGTTTTTTGTTAAACTATGAGAGCGTAGCTCTTGGCTTGGTTGGAAGTTAGCGGCTTCTCTTATCGCTCTTTCAGTGAAGTTAATTTATATCTAAGAATCTTAAGTTCTTTGCATTATTTTGTGCTACACTGATGGTTGGGGTTTGGCTAACCTGCTCTCCTTGCAAAGGAGAGCGTGTCCCATCCATTTTGATCAGTCGATTTTACCTTTTTTTCATTCGTAGATTAATCCGATTGTTAAAAATAATAGGAATATGATCAAGTAAATCAGATTTTCGTTTGATTTTCTTTCGAGGGGGAATGAGAGGACTAGGGTGATTTCTACATCGAAGATTAGAAACAGCAGAGCGATTAGGAAGAATTGGAACGAAAATGGGATGTGTGGGGGAGTTATGATGTTGAACCCGCATTCGAATTGGTTCCACTTTCTTTTGTAGGATTTTTCGGTTTTGTGAACTACTTTTACGACTATTATTAAGGCAGTTAGCGTTATTATAACAATTAGAACAATTGCTGCTATTTTCACTTTCTATTTTTCTTTCTAATTGGAAGTTAGATGTACTGTTTTATACTAAAAAGAAATGAGCCTCATCAGTATAGTATTGAGTATAGGAACAATCAGACTACATCTACGAAGTGTCAGTACCAGGCTGCGCATTCAAATCCTACTATGTGGTCTGGTGATGCACTTATTTTTACGAATCGGATAAGGGAAACTGTTAAGAAGATTGATCCAATGATTACATGTAGGCCATGAAATCCTGTTGCTATGAAGAAGGTGGAACCAAATGCTGAATCTGCCATACAGAATGGAGCTTCTATATATTCAAATCCTTGTAGGGCGGTGAATACTGCTCCTAGCATTACTGTTGCTGCTAGCGAGTATTTGGCTTTGTTTATGTTTTTTTTTAGTATTTCGTGATGGGATCATGTTACAGTGACTCCTGAAGAAAGGAGTAGGATTGTGTTTAGTAGTGGGATTCTTATTGGATTAAATGGGGTAATGTATACTGGGGGTCATCTTTGTCCTAGTTCTATAGTTGGTGAAATTCTTCTGTGGAAGAATGCTCAGAAAAATGATACGAAAAACAGTACTTCTGATAAGATAAATAGTACTATTCCTGTCTTTAGTCCGTTTATTACTACTATCGAGTGGTTTCCTTGACTTGTGGACTCTCGGTGGATGTCTCGTCATCATGAAAATGATACTAACAGGACTGTTAGGAGAGATAGTAGTACGAGAGTACTGTTCAGTTTGTTCAGTCAGGTTAGTCCCGATAAGACTATGCACATAGCCCCTCCTGAGGCTATTAGTGGTCATGGACTTTTTTCTACTAGATGAAAGGGATTAAATTTTTCTATCATTATTTAATTTCTGCTGTGTAGAGTGTGATTAGTGTTATGAATACATACGCTTGGATGCAGGCTACTGCTCTTTCTAGGATGGCTAAAATCGTGGGGGCTAACAGCCTTAACGTAATTCTAGGCGCTGAAAGTGATAATAAGGCATTGCCTAGGAGTGACATTAGAAGGTGTCCTGCAATTATGTTGGCTGTTAGCCGTACGCATAAGGTAATGGGTCGAATTAGGTTGCTTACTAATTCGATTATTACTATGAAGTTTATCAATGCTACTGGCGTTCCTTGTGGAAGCAAGTGGGATAGTATATGATTGGTGTTTTTAATTCATCCGAATGCTATGATTGTTATTCATGTTGTTAGTGATAGTGGGAGGGTAATTGTCAGGTGTGCTGTTGGAGAGAAGATTTGTGGGTAAAGAGCGAGAAAGTTTATTGGTAAAATTGAAACAAATATGGTGATTACTATTATTTTGGCTCCCTTCTCTGTGCTTCCTAGGGTATACCTCACTTCTTTTTTAAAGATAGAGATGACTTTTTTAGTTACTACTTCAGTGGTGGAAATTATTTTTCACATCTTTACTTGTAGTGGGATGACGGCTATGGGGATAGACAGTCATGCTAGAGATATTATCGAGGTTGAGGGATCAAAGGTAGAGAAGAGATTGGTTATCATTTTCAGGCTTTTCCTGTTATGTGAATGTTGCTTGTTTTTGTTGTTGGTTTTCCTATTTTGGTTAGGATGGATTTTATAATTAGTAGTATTAGAATTAGAGTAACAATTACTACTGGTCAGGAAATTGGACTTATCTGAGGAATTAAAGCTATATTCCTTAACCTTGACATAGTTATGTTCTTAGAACTTTTGCTTTATCTCTCTTCTTTTATTTTTCTGATGAATTCTTTCACTGAAACGGATTGAAGTATAATTGGTATAAATGAATGATTTATCCCGCAAATTTCTGAACATTGTCCTGAGAATAATCCAAGTCGTTTTGACGAGATGAATGTCTGGTTTAATCGTCCTGGTAGAGCATCTACTTTTACTCCCATTGACGGAACGGTTCAGGCATGGATTACATCTCTAGATGTAATTAGTGCTCGAGTTGAAGCCAAGATCGGGATATAAACAATGTCTCTGGTTTTTAGGAGACGGTATGTGTTAGAATTCTCCATGAATATGTCTACTTCTGAATCTTTGAAAGACGAATACTCGTAAGATCAATATCATTGGTGTCCATTTACTTTAATTGTTATCCTAGGAGATTTTGTATCTTCTATTAAGTATAGGGTTTTTATTGATGGTAGGGCAATAAATAAAAGTAGAACTGCCGGAAGGATTGTTCAGATAGTTTCAATTTCCTGGCCTTCTATCATGAACTTATGAAATGTTTTATTAATAATGATAGAACCCAGAAGGTGCAGAGTTATAACAATGATTAGGATTAGCACAATTATTGAATGATCATGAAAAAATAGTAGTTGTTCTATGGTAGGAGATGTTCTATCTTGAAAAGAAATAGATATTCAGGTTGGCATTTTAAACCGGTTTGAAAATGTAAACTCTCTGATTGAATGTGTGTTCTTCCACTGGAGTGGGGTTTATTCACTCCATGGAAGAAGCTACATTTCCGAAAAACAATCACCCACGACTACTTGAGAGTGACTCTCACATGATTCATATAAATATGATTACTGAAATGAAAGAAATTAAGGATCCCAATGATGAAATTACGTTTCATATGGTAAATGCATCTGGGTAGTCTGAGTATCGTCGTGGTATCCCATTGAGTCCTAAAAAGTGTTGTGGGAAAAATGTTATATTTACTCCTAAGAATATAGTGGCGAATTGAATTTTTAACATTTTTGGATTTATTGACATATTGAATAATAGAGGAAATCAGTGGGTACACCCAGCTATGACGGCAAATACCGCTCCTATTGACAGTACATAATGAAAGTGAGCTACTACATAATATGTGTCGTGAAGAACGATGTCGATGGAAGAATTTGATAGAATTACTCCCGTTAATCCCCCAACAGTAAATAAAAAAACAAATCCTAGTGACCACAACATTGGAGTATCAAATGAGATATGTGAACCATTTAAGGTAGCTAATCATCTGAATACCTTAACTCCTGTTGGGATGGCAATAATTATTGTAGCGGCTGTGAAATAAGCCCGGGTATCTACGTCCATTCCAACCGTGAACATGTGGTGTGCCCATACAATGAATCCAAGGAATCCAATCGAGACTATTGCATAAATTATTCCTAACGTTCCGAATGGCTCTTTTTTTCCTGAATAAAATCTTACAGTATGGGAAATTATACCAAATCCTGGTAGAATTAGAATGTAAACTTCCGGGTGGCCGAAGAACCAAAATAGGTGTTGATAAAGAATTGGATCCCCTCCTCCGGTGGGGTCAAAAAATGACGTATTAAAATTTCGGTCCGTTAGAAGTATAGTAATGGCTCCAGCCAGTACAGGAAGGGATAATAGTAATAGTACAGCAGTAATAAGTACAGATCATACAAATAATGGAATTGAATCCAGTCTGATAGATGATGATCGCATATTCATGATTGTTGTAATAAAGTTGATGGCTCCCAGGATTGAAGAAGCACCAGCCAAATGTAAGCTAAAAATGGCCAGATCTACAGAAATTCCTGAATGAAACAAGTTCCCTGCTAAGGGTGGGTAAACTGTTCATCCGGTACCTGCCCCCATCCCTGCAAATGCAGAAGAGGCAAGAAGGATTAGGGAAGGGGGCAATAGTCAAAATCTTATGTTATTTATTCGAGGAAAAGCCATGTCTTGTGCCCCGATTATTATAGGAACCAATCAATTCCCGAATCCTCCAATTATTACAGGCATTACTATGAAAAAGATTATGACGAATGCATGAGCAGTTACAATGGTGTTGTAGATTTGATCATTTTCCAGTAAAGATCCTGGCTGCCCTAGCTCTAGTCGAATCAGAGCTCTAAGCGATGATCCTATCACACCTGCTCAAGTGCCGAAAATGAAATATAAAGTTCCGATATCTTTATGATTTGTTGAGTAAAT